AATCCATTTATCACAATCATGCTCGTCAAACCTTATGTCGTCACCCGTGAACGGGTCAGGACGAGCTGTACTTCTACCGATGCTACCATACCTTACTCCGGTGTAATATCTTCTTCCGCCCAAATTTGATCACAAACATCTCTGGGAAAGGGAAAAGACACATACCCCGAAAGCAGACAAATTATCTCATCCGCTCATCTGAGGCGGAGCATTCATCTCTATCTGAAGACTTGGGAAAAACTGGAGTTGTTGGTTCGAGGGAAGGAAAAAACGTTGCTGGGTCTGGGATTGGTTACGTTTGTTTAAATCTATAGTACGCTGACGGGGTCCCTCTTATTGGTGCCATAGGTACTGAGATAACAGACCAAGGAGGTGCGCGACCTAAGATTCTCAACCCATATGAGAGAGGGTAGCGAAAAGGCCGTTATTGTTACTGATACTGAGCCTGCTAAGCCACATATGGAGGGGCGCCTCGCAGGTCGGTCTACCGAGCCAAGAAAGAGCACAGGCGTGAGCTGTAAAAGGTCCCCGCCTTACTTGATGAGGTTGTTCATTCAAAAGCTATGAGGTAATTCGATTCAGAGGTCGATTCCGGCCATGAAATCGCACGAAAGAATCTCGGCACAGGAGATATAAAATAACAATTTTTTTTTTGTTTTTGCTTAGGGATGTCAAAAGCCCCCTAACGCGGCGTTCAGAACCAGCCGTCGAAGTTTTTGAATTGGAAAGAACGAAGAAGTAAGGAAATGAGACCACTCTTTCTTGAAATATTTTATAAGCAGATCTTCCCATCCACACCAATCACGAGTTTTTTTTCATTTCTTTTTTATATCGTCGTCACGCCCTTAATGATAGGTTTTGAAAAAGACTTTTCATGTCATTCCCATTTAGGTCCGATTCGGATCCCTCTGTTGTTTTCCTTTCCTCCCGAACCTTTTCCTCGAAATGAGAAAGAATCTGGAAAACTCGAATTGTATTATTTAAGTGCTTATTGCTTGCCAAAGATCCTACTTCTACAATTGGTAGGTCACCGGGTTATTCAAATAAGTCGTGTTTTCCGTAGTTTTCCCATGTTAAAACTTCCGTACCAATTCGATCGATCCGGAATGGATCGGTTAAACATTCTATTAGGGAGCCCGGCCTTGACTCTTCTGTGTGGTATTCATTCTCGTTTGTCTCTTGGAAAAACATCCAGCAGTACTTGGAACAGCTCGCAAAATCCAAGCACTTCACCTACTTCATTGCCCCTAACCGTTTCCCGTACCTCTATTGAAACAGAATGGTTTCATGTTCTTTCATCGATGGGTTATTTCTCTCCGTTCGTATCTCTTTATCCAATTTCAGTCTCGATTAGTTCACAAGATTGAATGGCGGCACAACCTAACGATAGATCCAATACACCAATGATCTGTGCCGCAAATGCCTTGCTAGATCTCTGCTCTAGAAAGCTATACAGGCAACAACGAACGCGGTTTGACCCGGGGCTTCCCTTTCATTACTTCTTTCACGACGAGGGAACCGCGTCCGCATCAGTCAAGGACGAACGAGTGGGTCCGCCCGGTCCTTAAGGCAAGGATAAGAGGCGCGAATCAATGTATTGGATGAAATACGGTTCGAAAATAAAAACATAAACAAAATGGTGTTAGTGATCAGTCGGATGCGGGTAGGAGCAATCTCAACAGACGGAATAGTATAGTATACAAATAAGGAACATCATGTATAGTTCTAGCCTCCATCTCGTGCGTGCAATCATAAAAAAACAAACTTTCCACGGAAGCACACTGGTAAAAAATAACGTTTTAGAAAAAAAAAGACCGGTCGGATCTGAGGCCAGTTGAAAAGCAGAAGCAAGTCCCATTTCATTTTTCATTTCATTTTGTTAGTTATGTTTGGAAAGAGGGGAGTTGGCTGATAAAGATGGACAGTAACGATTGCGTAATATAAATTTTTCGGCCTCGTCATCGAAAGCGGCTTCCAATTGCTCGGAAATTATCAGCTATATGGGGGACTTGGATGGTGAGCAAAAACAATTGATCAAGAAGTTGGTAAACTTTCGCATGATCGATGGTAAAAGAACGAGAGTTCGTGCTATTGTTTATAAAACTGTTCATCGCCCAGCTCGAACTGAACGCGATGTAATAAAACTTATGGTTGACGCCGTAGAAAATATAAAGCCCATATGCGAAGTGGTAAAAGTAGGAGTCGCAGGTACTATTTATGATGTCCCTGGGATTGTTGCCAGGGATCGTCAACAAACCTTAGCTATTCGTTGGATCCTTGGAGCAGCTTTCAAACGACGTATAAGCTACAGGATAAGCTTAGAGAAATGTTCATTTGCTGAGATACTGGATGCTTACCGAAAGAGGGGAATTGCACGTAAGAGAAGGGAGAATCTTCATGGACTGGCTTCCACCAATCGAAGTTTCGCGCATTTCAGATGGTGGTAAAGTGATACCACATAAGGAGCTCTTCCTCATTCAGTCATATTCTTAAGTCAGAAATGTTTGACCCTTTTCCTTTTTTCATCTTCATATAGAAAGAAAGTCGGCCTTCCTCATACTCCCCCCTTCATTCATTGAGTTGGAGGAATCCACAGGAGGCCCGCCCGTTATGCATTGCATAAAAGAACCTTTCCATATCCCTCTCCCTTGTTCGATCTTACTCATCAAATGGCACTCAGTTCATATCTGTAAGTTCGATCATTGACAAGGTTCAAAGAAAGGGTGGTCCATTCACCTTCTTTCTAGTGACTCGTGGAGCTGATAAATCTACTTCAAAGGGAGGGAAGCTAGGAGTGCTAGTCCGAAAGGGGGGTGTTCTCCTTTTTTTTTCAATCATTTCTGCTTGACTTTAGCCTTACTTATAAGAAAAGAAGCAAGGAATGATGCTAGTCTGAAGGCTAACAGCTAAATATAGAGCTTGATGTTATATCTGACATAGTTGGTCAAAAGTCCATTTTTTTTTATATATGATCGAACTTCCGCGAGTTCGTTTTCGGTCATCCTGCATTTCACCTCAGCATCCAGGATGATAAAGCATCGATGACGCCCGTAGATTTATTTTGGCAACTACTCGCTTTGGATCTGCAACTCGAAGATATGAATATAGGATAGGTATAAGGTATGGTCAAAGGCAATCGCAGTGGTTGTTTCACCCAGAGCCGGAGTAGATTCACTCATAAGGGATACAAAGGCAGGAGCTAAGAGCTAAGGTGGTAAAAGCAGCAGAGAGTCGCTATACGGGGGCAGCAGAGCCCGTTGATTCAGAACCACCTATTTATCCATAAGGGCTTGAGCCCCAGACATAAGTGGGTGAATCCACAAAACCACTAGCAGAGGTGGAGGCACCAGCGATGAAAGCAGTGGGAGAGGCATTGAAAAAGGCAGCAGGAAAGCCTGGGAGCCAGCAATCGGTATAATAGAAAAACCAGCAGAGTTGCAGAAAGAAGAGGTCTTTCGACAAGTGCTTGCGTTCCTATAGTGGTTATTGTATTAGTATGTCTTCCTATACGTAAAGTGTATAGTGGAATACAAAATGTTACAAGTGGTGTCCCAACATATGCCTTTGTCCTTAGGGGTGTCGCGGAGGTAAAGTCAAAGGCAATAAAGACAGAGCTACCTGAGACTAACTTACTATCCTTCGCATGAGACTGGGTTCTTAGCAAAGCGTTGCTCCGCTCAACTGGGTCTCGAGATCGAATCGCTGGACCTACATCCCCCATGAATAGGACTTGAATTGGATTCGCTGAGACAGGAAGGGATGCTCGCTCTCCACTATGGATTCCGCTGCCAATAGGCCGTCTTCGATCTGCTAGCTCTACCTTTCGAAAACGAAGACGACGGACGGATGGATGGATGGAAAACTACACTAAAGAAAGTAGCCAGCCCAGCCTTCGCTAAAGGAAACAGGAGAGAAGGTGCTGGTCATGAATGGGGCTCACCAGCAACAAAGAAAGGTGAGCCGAGGACTGATTGGACAACGATCGACCGGTCGTCTCTCTCTCTTTCTTATGTTCCTCTCTCTCCAGGTCTTGAGTTCTCTCTTTGCTGCTTGTTGTGGGTGTTAGATTTCGGGGGGTTGGGTCAATAATGCGGAACATCCCGGGAAGTGGCTGGCGCATCCTCGTCCAATCATTCCCAGTAAAAGAAAGGACCGTCATGCCCGCCCCGCGCTTCTGCTTCTCTTCTCAGTCCAAGCCTTACTGAGCCACAGTAGCGAGGGAAGGGGCTCAATGTCCGATTCTTCAGGCTAGTAGAAGCAGTTCCGGTCGAAGGACGAGTTGCTTTTTCATTTTCGCGTGCAGCCTCCGGTTCTTTAGCGCTAACGAGCTCAGTCAATTCCCTTCTCCCCCCACACCAGATCCACCGTTGAAAGCTAGCTTTCTGACCCGTGCCCTTGGCATAAGAGCTTCCATCGTCGAGGCATAATACGTTTTTAGATGCATGGCATTGAAAAGATCTGCTCATTCTTATCCTTCTGAGTTAGCAATTCTATATGTATTCCAGGGTGAACCGTGGTGACGACATACGGTCCTTCCCAGTTTGGCCCGGGTGCAGCAGAGGGAAAAATCTTCTTCAGAACCGGATCTCCTACTTAAAAGCGGCGCTCCAAGACCTTTTTCTGGTAAATCCTGCGCTGATATATCTGGGCATGGTGGGCCGCTCGGAGCCGCTTCTCATCTAGCAATTCGAGCTGGGCTAGACGCTCTCTATGCCGTTCCTCCTCGGGAAGCTGTCCCTCCAGGGAGATCAAATGAAAGAGATGGGATCTCTTCTTCAATTCCCCTCCGGGGGCCCCGGGGAGGGCAGCAAAAATGAAATAAACTAATGAAAACGGCGTTGCATTGGTAGGAATAGACGTTCGATAGGCCCAGAGCGCGAACGGGAGCTTCTCATGCCAGTTACGCCCAGAATCAATCGTCTTCCTACTTTATTAATGTCTTATTCGTGGCTTCCGGGGGATAATAAGGTGCGGAAAATCGATGATTTCTATTGAAATGGGTACGCCTGTTCTTGAAAGACGGACCGTTAAAGGAGAATCTTTCTTGTGGAAGCCGGAAGATAATGTGACTTTTTTTCGTGCGACCTGGTTCGACCCATTTCGTGAAATACTCCGTCGCTACCAGAATAATACAATGCTAATTCGAGGTCGTGGGGGAGATCTTGCCGATGACATCTCAACCCCACATTGCTAAAGGCCAAGGTGCGGTTGTGGCATGGAGGGCCGATGCTGGCGCGTGGATCAAGTCCACGTGAATTTGACACCTGTGGCAACGGCGGACAGGACGTCGAGAGTAGCAGTCGGCCTCCATGGTGGAAAAAAAATGATTTTCTTGGCCAACATCATGTTATTGACATGCCCGCCACAAACTCCGGCGTGCTCCTCATGCATCACTTGCTGGACTTCCTCCTCTGTTAGGCAGCGCAACAAAACGTGGTTTAATGATCTTTTATAGAGCTGTTCCCCGCACAGCACATAGCGGGTGGCCAGTTTTCGCACAATCTGACGGCCGTCGCAAACTCTGGAAACGATTGGTCTCGCAGGAAATTAATTTTCAATGTCCTCGAATCAACACATATCAACTAGGTAGGCGTCCATCGCGAACTTTCTTTCTTCAACCCACTGGACTTCTTCGGGTTCATTCTGCGATGTTGATCTTTCCGATGCTGGGCATTTCAACCGCATTCAAATTCCCTTTTCGCAAAGCCTTTATGCGCGAAAAAACTTTCAATCAAAAATGGTTTCATGGTGGTCTGGCATTTCGGTCATGGACGCGAGAGTAGCCAGAGCGTCTACGAAGCGATTCAAGTCTCTTGGGACATGGGAGAACGTCATCTTTTTGAGAAAGAAAAACCTCGAGCATTTCTTGATATGGGATCAATTTCTCGTCTCTTGTTTTCCAGTTTCCATTAGTCTGACTTATGACTAGCTTGGAATCTCCCCTCACATCGAGGCGCTTCGCTTAATTGACATGTCAATGGCAAGCTTGAGCCCGGCTATACAGGCTTCGTACTCCGCAATGTTATTCGAAAATGAAAAATTAAGTCTGCACTATCATTTTTTTCAAAGGGGAGGTGAAGGCAGGTATGGGAGGTTGAATTGATAGGTCGGGAAAGAAAGAATAACCCGAGTCCATCCATAATGTGGTGGGGTTGGGAAGCCCACCGGGGTCGAGCATATCTCAATATCGGCCTATCCTATCAATTCTGTCTGATGCCAACCTCTATTGTCTGGTGCAAGGGAGGACTTACAGGCAGGGAAGGCAGGAGCATAAAGATTGAACTAGCCCACGCATCTGCTCCCCTCTCAATCCACCTATAACTCCCATCTCCCAGCATCTCATTCCCACCCCGTCGTCGAGAGCAGCCAGCCCGACGTTTTTATGCGAGTGCCCCATGAACATTTTTTCAATCTCGAATCTCCGTCTGGTTCCCCGGTGGGGTATTCATCCATTGATCGACCAACAGATTATAGAGAAGCAAAAGTCTCTTGAATCTCCATTGGCAGCAAGCAGTTCCCTTTCTTTTCTCGAGGCAGGAGGGAATGAAAGGCGAATCAAAGCTACAATATGACCTGGAAAAAAGAGACTAACAGCTGCTGAAGGTGAGATTTTTTGATCGATTCATCAGGGAGGATTCAATGAGAGACTAGGAAGACGCCTCCTCGACATCTCTTTGTCCGCGGTAAGGGTAATGCCCTAAACCATAAGTCTGAGTATGTCCTCTCGGACAACCGACGGTTCTTCGATTCCTTGGCCCTCTGTTGGTTCTGCTACCCGGACCCCCAATAAGCCGTGGCTTTCATCATTCCCGGTGATTCGGTGCAGACGCTGTACTTAAGGCTAGAGGGTGAATCAGTGGTTACAATATCCTTTATGTAATCACTCCCTATGCATTCTTCTGCCAGATCACAAGCTTTTCCCAGAATTGTTGGCCCTACCTGATAGATGCTTTCGACACTTCGAGTTGGTCTGCCATAATATCCAGGAAATGTTGGGAGCTGTGTGATAAATAGAACAACCTTGAATTGGAAATGCTATTAAAGCATCTGCCTCATTCCATTTTAAAGTGCATTCCTATAATCCCAATAAGAAAAGGGAAATACCAACCTTTTCATAGTTCCTGGGATTCAAAGATCAAAAAAGTTCGAGGTATTTTTATACAAAACTTAGATAGATATCACACACTTACTTATAAGTATTGCTTATGGGACGAATATACACCGAACAGCATGAATTGCCCAACTTCCCATTACTAGCTCGATCAATCAATCCAGTATTTTCTGCCTTCCCCTTACGCGTTCTCCCGTAATTCAGTTCCTGGTATGGGGTAGTAGGGAACCGTCAGGACGCACGAGACGAATCGACTGCCCCTGACGCTAGCAGGCGCTGGAGAAAGAGAAGCAATCCCCCTATTCCCACAACTAAGAAGTCAGAAGCGCTGCTACCAGCCAGTAAGAGATTGTGCAGAAAGTAGCTAGTGGGATAGTCTGATATTGCCATGTACGTATCAGCGGACAGTGGGAGGAGTAGGCATTAGCAGTTACCGAAAAAGGGCCAGCGGGCACCGAGCAAGGGACACTGCCCGATTGTGCGGACCGGTCGGGAGCCGAGTCACTAAGGGCCCCTCGTCAAGTATTGCACCTAGATCGTCGACGCCTTTAAGGAAAGGAGGGCTGCCGTTCGTCAGTGCTTAACTACTCCAGAGGTCCTCTGTATCGGGTTCACGCTCGAACCATACCGAAATGTATTGGGAATTTGTTTTATGCGGGACTACCAGCCAGGTACATACGACCAGACGCACTCAAATCTCGAGTCACGTCCCGACCTACAGCGACCATTTCGCCTGGACCGGAAGAGGCATCTATGAATTGATAAAGACTGCCATAACATAAGAAAAGAAGAACCTACTAAACTCAAATATTGAAGCATCATGCCGGGGAAGGAATTTTCCCTAGCCCGAGCCGCTTCCCCTGTAGTTGTCAGCTCGTTCTTGACAAATCCGATCGGGTGTTCATAATCTGGAGTAAAAGGATTCGAACCTTTGCATGCCGGTACCAAAAACCGATGCCTTACCACTTGGCTATACTCCATACGGTCGGTCCCTGGGGAGAGGGGGAAGGGAGAAGCAGGGCTCGAAGAAAACGAGCCGTGCAAGGACGCGGGGATATAGCAAGTAAGCAGCAAGGTTCTCCCTTTAGGACCGACTACAACAAGCTCGCGACTCTAATAGAAACAAACGGTAAGCTCTCTGCTCTATTTGCTTGCAATGCGTTGCCTATCAAAGTAGGCGAACGCCGTAGCCTCCTCTTGCCCTTGTTACGCAAGACGCCAACAAAGAACCTTGCTTCCGTTGCGCCCTGTATTCCGAGGCGACCATTTCGCGCGCTTCGATCCATTTCCCGATCCGATTCATCCGATAACGTACCTATATGAGTGGGATGGATGGTAAATCATTTGCAGTCTTTTTCGGCAGGACCTAGACACGGAGGTTCGGGAAGTCGCGCGTGCCAGCATTCACTGGTGGAAGGACTGGCAGCAGCGAGAGCATCATAGTTGACATGGTCGGAGCTACAGTCCCCATATCCGTCTCTACTCTTTCTGTAATTGACTCCCTCCCGCTCCCAACCAACCTTTTCCTTTGAAAGGTTTTCCACTAGTGGCTGAGGGATATGAATCTGGATCCCGATCTTGTCTCACGGACTATCCCGTAGTGGTTCTGTGACCGCGCTCGAAATTGGATCTATTTCTTTCACACGGTCAACTGGCATTGGTTCAACTAACTGGCTGGCTGCTATTGATATCTGAGCCCGAGCCTTTGCTTCCCATGGTGCCTTTGCCCCCGGATTTCTTTTTGCATGGTCAACGAGTTATGGTCCACCTCCTATCGGCTACTGAAGCCCGAGTATCAAACTGCTGAAAGCTCCGGTTCAAATGCCTCGGTACCCGCTTTATGGTGCTGGCGGATCGACAACAGGGTCTGGGGGGTTCCGTATCAATCCATGGGGGCTCTGGTCATAGCCCCCGCCTCCGCATCTTTTGTTCCCGCTCTAGCTAACCAAGCTTACACCATCCTTCTTTGTGCTTCCTGCGCTTCTTATTATGGAGCTGTACCTAGTTCCGGGTCAACGAATGAAACAACTGCCTCTCCCTCTCCCGTCTATCTAAAAGTGTTATTTCCTCCAGCTCCCGACTCCGCTTCTCCCTCCGATGCCGGTAGATTAATTCCAAGACCAAACCCATTGATTCCATTGGTGAAAAAATCGCTGATGCGAACTCGGTAGTGCTACTGAAACCACTTTGTGCATCTTCTGTTGCCGGGAAAGAAAGACGTGTTGGGTCAGTCCGGCACGTCACGCTTGCTAATACGGCCCGGCTGCCCCTATACATAGTTTGATCGATTGACCGACTTAACATACGCGTTTTCTAGATGGACAAGCTCTCCTTCTGTGCGCATCGATCGGATTTGCATGGGGCGTTGCGCGTCGCGTCGGAGATTGTCTTACAATAAACAAACGTTTCAATGGGTGTAGGTACAGGGGGTGTGGCGTACGCCACTGAGTTTCTGGTGTGCAGGATGCACTTCTCACATGATTGTACAGTAGGCGTTGGAGTCCTCATCTGTAGGTACATGGAGGTGTGGTGATCGCATATGCGGAGCAGCTTCGTTCGAGATGCCTTTGACCCGGGACCTACAGTCAGCACGAGAGCGTTAACATCAAGGACGGAACGATGACCATGATGCGTACAACTCCAATCGCGAAGCGAAGTAAAAAAAAAAACTAACCGATGAAAGGAGAGAATGCGGGAGACATAATGATGTCGGGCCAACACAAGAGGTCAGACTAAACAACCCATTCGACGCGTCGGGGGTACTCGACCACCGGGAGATAGGGATTTAGTGACTTACCAACCAACCGGACTAGGAGGGCAAGACATACCATACAAATCACGGCTTCGGCTGCTGCTCCCCTTCCCTAGACCAACTGACCTACCCTCGTCCCTTCCCTACAAGCTGGGTATCTCTCCCTCCGAGTCGTGCAAGAACTAGAAGGTCTCACAGGGATTGGGACAACTATCCAAACTCCAGCACTGACCAGGTGAGAAAGAAGACCGGATGAGCTGTCAAGCCTAGGTCACTGATACTATATCCCTGTCTTCATACTATCTGATCTGATCAGTTAGTTGGAGTTTGAGGTCTTTGCCTTATCTCCCCTAAGCGGAAGAAAATCTCTTCTTGTTGACCATCCCTCCTGGCTGTTCATCCACCTGCACTGGTCGAGTCCAATTATTGCAGCTGATTCGCCAGTCGACTCATCCCCTTATTTCGATGTTGGTGGGTAGTGAGCTATTGATGTGGATGGGCTTGATGAGGGATTCGATGCCTTGCCTCTGCCCGGTACCCAAAAAGCCTATGCTTCTGCTACTAGTGCCACCGGTTATTGCGCCGGGTAAACTTCTGCTACTCATGTTCTACTACTTATGTTTGTTATGCCACTATTTTTTGCTGCTACTAGAACCGCTATGGTGGTATTGTCGCCCGCCCCTGAATAAGCAGTAAGGCGTGGGCGCGTTGGAACGATCCCGCTTTGAAAGCTCAACCTCGGGAGAATCAGTTTCGCCGGTCCAGTGACTTGGCATACAAAGGCGAGTAGGGTTCTCCTCCATGTGGTGCACTCCCGCTTCTTCATACCCGGAATAAGTTTGAGCTGCTCCAAGGGACAGCTTTTTGCTGCCGGATGAAGGTCTTACGTCGGCTAAGAAGACGGAAAATTCCATCTCTTTTGCGGTCCTGGAGATCGGGGAGATAAGAGTTCGCCCACCCTATTTTGAGTGGGTGCTCGCAAGGTCAAAGTAAAAAATTCTATTCTTTCATTAATACAGGGGTAGTGGGGAATAAATAGTTTAAGTGATTCACACCTCGAAGTAGAGTGTGTAAATACCGGATGCGTAGGTTGAATCATTCGCTAAACAACTATTTTGTTGGGCGATCAACCAGGTGCTCCTACCCAACCGGACTAATGAATGCCAACTGGAAGAACTCACTTTCCTATCGTTCAGTAGGAGATCCCTTCTTGTGGCTTGAAAATGATTCCCTCTTGCTAATGGGGAGAGATCTTTCATTAGGGTTTGATGCTCCTCAATGGAGATCCCCAGAATAATAGCTTGCTTGTAGAACCCTTTGTTTGGTACTTTAATGGGGGTATTCTTGTACAGCTTGGCCCTTTCCCTGGCGCACTGCCATCGAATCTACTAGTCCTCCTCAAACCCAATGGGATAGAATTCCTTGCGAATTAGAGTTTTCAATTTCTTCCGTGACAACCCAGAAATGTCATGGTTCCTCATATATGCATTCCATCAAGTTAGTGCATAATTTGACGATTTCGATTTTCTTTCTCCGATCCAGTTCGTTCTGTCTTCTTTCCGACGGATCAGCCCTATTAGAGAAGGGCTTCCGATTCTGTATGACAACAGAACGAGCATTCGCTGGACGGCCAAACATTGAATGAAATGTTGGCATGGGGTTTCGGCAATTTCAATTCCATTTTCAGTCTTTTAAAATTTAAATTTTAATTGTATACGCCGGTTGAAGCACACGTTGGAGCATCCAAACGAACCAGCAGGGGCTGCTGTGGCAGAGACAGCAGCAAAAGCACTAGTCTCCGTTGATCACCTACCAGCAGGGAAAGCAGCATAGGTAGCAGGAACTAACTAGGGTTTAGGTACCAATTCGAAGAGCATTCGTTTACCGGGGTCGAGAGCAGCCAGCCCTAGAGGTACCACACTAACAGCGGCATCCCGACCTGATACGGATCCCTACCTCTCTATCCACAACCGACCCTTCGAAAGCTTATTTATTTACTTGAGGCATAGGCATGGGCACAGGTGGAGACACAAGCAAAGGCACCAATAAATAGCTACATGGGTCGCATAGAAGCTTTAAGAGATAGGGGGGCATCCACCGAAGATGGCAGCGCAACGGAAGCACGAACGAGGTAGCTTACGCTTTTTTTTTCATCCTCACTACCTGGTTTATAGTCGAATCTGGAGAATATGAACTCAAAACATTCTTCTTTTTGGTACGTTGCTATGAGCAGCTCTGGTGCTCGATCTTGGGTCTTAGGTGTGGGTCGGATCATGATAAAGAAGGTTCGGTGGTTGTATAATTCCCAAGCGGAAAGTCGTCTACTTGCAAAGTAGATGGGGTGATCAAGCGGCCCTTCCTGCGCCAACATACATCCAATGGCATAGAGTGATGCGTCAGTATGAACATGAACTCCTTATTCCAATCCGGAAACCGAAGGATTGGGGCTGACAGCAAACACTCATCTGCATGCTAAAAGGCTTAATCCTGTTTCGGTCCCCAACCGTTATACCTTTCTTCTGCAATGATTCCATTCCGGGGTTCCGCGCTTCGCAAAGTGTTTAATGATGCGTCTGTAATAGCCTATGTGTTCCAAAAAAGAACGCGCTACGCCCGGCCCCCTTTTTCAGTAGATGAGATTAGGATGAAAGGGCTTGCTTTCATTAACATTCAGTGAAGGTGCATAGCTTCTTTGAATGTCCCGCTGATTGACTACTACATCTAGGGACGGGACTGATCCCGAAAGAGAGGTCTTTCTTTCTGGTTATGAAATCGCTTAGGTTGAAAAGCAAGTCGATGATGCCATAAGTCAAACGGGCGGGTGAGGCGAGAGTCCTTCACTGCACTCACTGGAGAGAAGGGATCATCTCCAATCTAGTTGTAAGGTCTTGTCCCCTTATTAGTAGCCGAAGTGTATGCCGGGTCATTTTTGATAAATTGATATGTGCATCGGAATACTTTAACACTTTAAATAAGCGTTAGTCGACCTCCGGAGGACAACAATTTGCTTTTCCAACCTGAGATTCTCTTTTTCATTTTCTCCAGTAGAGGAAGGCAATGCTCTCTCTTTATTCTCTTGGGGGACAAGGGAAGATCCAGGTACTTTATAGGAAAACTACCATTTTTGATTCCTCCTCAATGATCTGGAATTTCTGCGAGGAGCTCTGTTCGAGAAGAAGCACTGGCTCTTATCGAAATTGACCTTTTGGCCATTACAATCAGCTTCTTACTTCTTTCCAGAAAGATTTTCAGTTTCTTAAGATTCCGTTTAAAATTATATAATTTAATAAAAATATATATATATTATTATTAAATTTAAAATATATATATATATAATAATATTTTAATAAATATAAATTTATATATTATTAAAATAATAAATATATAAATCGTTCGCAAAGAGAAGGTGGGAGAGTGCTGGGCACGATCTCAAACCATGGTAAGGTGTTATCATTTTCAATGATACCAACTCCTGTAGGCCTCGGCTTAGCACTTCTTCAGCTAAAATCAACAGGCTAGGGTTGGAAGCCTTGTCGCAGCCCTCGAGAAGCTGGAAAGTACTCATGTGGCACACCATCCACAAGCACTCCAAAGTTTTCATTACATAAACATCCATGTATCAAATTCCGCCATTTATCACAAAAGCCGAAAATGACACACACGCATTACCCCCAACAAGCCCATTCGATCCAAAAAGATGCTTTTGCCATATCCTGAGTTTCTTTTGACCCCCCCTCTACTATTAAGCTTTTTGGTTTAAATCCTTTATCACTTAAAGCCACCTCGTGAGCCAAGGAGATCTTCTCTACAATAGTTAGTCCTTTAACAAAAGCCCCTTGTTCCTTAAAAATGATTCTAGGGAGAATCCAACTCATTCTTCGAGCTAGAGAAAATTTTATAGAAATAGTGACACTCCTTAAAATATCTAAAAAAATTAAGGTAGGTCGGAATTGGTGAAAATGTGAAGGACTTTCGACTTTCGGAATAAGGGCAATCAATGAAATTTGAATTCAATAAATAGGGCTTAACAGCGCCTTCAGCAAAGAAATTGTGAACCGCCCTGACCAGGTCGTCTTCAATAATCTTCCAACAGTGAGAGTCAAAAAGACCTGGGAATCCATCAATTTAAAGGATAGGGGAGGCACTCTAACCAGGCTCTATTTTCACCGCATCATGGATTTCCTCTCGTTATGGCGTGGAAACCTGGGAGAGATTTTCAGCATCAGTGATCATCGTGGGAATACATCTAAGTAGATTAGGCTTCAGGCGCCACCCCCCACTCGGAAACCATGAAAAGCAGAGCCCTTGAAAGTGCTCAGCAGCTTTGGCCCCCACCTGAAACACATCACTAAGGATGGAGCCATCATCTTTAACAACTTCTTTTGAGTTCTTTCTGGATCTTCTAGCTAAAGTGGAGAGATGAAAAAATCTGATCTCTTTCTATCGCCCTCCTTTCCTTTAGCCATTTGATACGGGATTTCTGTTTCCAGATAATTTCTGAATGTCTAAGGCATACATCATAAAGATTTTGTGCCTCTTTTTCTTCCTGGGCTAACTCCGCAGTCCATCCCACCCTTTCCAAGGATTTCTGAATGTCGCAGACCTGAAATTCCGCTTCCTTGATCTTTGAAAAAATCGATCCCACAACATATTTATTCCAAAGTTGGAGGTCCCCCTTAAGTCGTTTCAATTTAGAAAAGAAACGGTATAACGGGGATCCCCAGGCCGGTTGTTTCCAAGAGGTAGACACCACCTCCAAAAAAGAGTAGTATTCAAGCCAAAATCTCTCTTTTTTAAACGGCCGGAAGGCGGCGCTTTTAAGGCCAATTTTGATCAAGAGTGGGCAATGATCTGATTTGAGTCAGGGGAGGTGCTCCACTAGTATATTAGGAAAGATGGACAACCATTTGCTGTTTGCGAAAACTCTATCTAGTCTTAACCAGATATAAAGAGTCCTCTTACGATTATTACACCACGGGAACCTACTTTTAACAAATCCCACATCCATTAAGCCACAATCGTTCACAGCTTAGCTTCATTAAAGTCCCTCTCCGCTATGCTATGAAGGAGTAGCCCTCCCAGTTTCTCTTCCGGTGACAAAACAGCATTCAAATCTCTTTTAAGAAGCTTTTTGGGGGAAGGGCGGGAAGAGCAATTAGAGTAATTTTTCTAAATTCATCCCACAGGTCTCGCCTATCAATAGTTTAACAGCTTGCGTGAACAAAAAGGAGGCGTACCTGAGTATTTTAAGATTTGATCTTTGCGTTGGTAGAAATGAATTGGGCATTGCCTTCAATCATGGACAGGTCAAGGATATCTTCTCTCCAAAAGACCAAGATATTGGCAGGGGATTCATCCGAGATGTTCGACATTCATCCATACGCAATCTCCGCTTCAATTTTGATACATAGTTGGCCCTTCTAACCATTGGTTCCAGGATGACAACCAAAAACTAAAGCCCGGTCCGAGCAAGATCGTCGAGACGTCTACGCGTGGAAAAAACCTTGCATTCCAAACAATTGCAATTGTGGAAATTTTTGAAATAGAGTGGAGTGGGGCTTAGCCCCAAGTTTGGATTGTGCCCTAGTAGTCGCGCTCTTACCCAGGTGCTGCCATTTGTTTGCCTTGTTCGGAGGCTCCGGTTTCAAATCTTTCTCAAAGATAGATGATTGTGGGTCCTGAGAGGAGCTATTTGATTCTTAATTATGATCATTGGAATGAAGAGGCTTTGAGGACCTTCCTTCTAAGGAGAAAGCGCGAACTTTCTTGTCCATTTCCTTGATAGGAATGTCTCCCTTTGAAACTTCCTCTCCTCTCGCCCGGAAGCTTGTAGATGCACTTCTTTTCGACTTAAAAATGAATGTAGATGGGAAGCGCGACTCTCTTCAATATCTTCATTATGAACGCTCTGACGGATTCTTGCGTACTCTAGAATCTGCTGCTGATCCGTTGACTTTCACTGCTGACGATCCCCTGTTTATGTAGGATTGTTGCTATGCTTTGATTGACCCGTGATCAATGAGAAAGTCTCTTTTTGATCAACATGTCACAATTGGAGATTGACGACTTTACTAGGGCATAGGGGAAACATACATCCAATGCTATCACCATATTTTCTTCGCTGGCAAAACGCCCAAACAAAACCCATCAGGCAGGCTCAGTCAGTCTTCTGCTCACTACGCCCCCTGCTACTCTTGAGCACAGTCTTTATCTGCTGACTGCTCGGGCGGGTGGATACAGTTGATGAAAATCCTATTCCCGAGCACAATCCACCACCACAGAATGTTGTCCCTCGTCATTCGCAGACGAAACCACCAGAGACCTGTCCTGTCCGAGTAATGCCTACACCTCTGGATGTCCGAGATCCGAAGTTTGAGGATGCCATCATGGAGATTGTATCCAATAAAGAGCTTGAGAGACAGACTGGTGAATTCCGAACTTATGTCCGACCTTTTGAGCCGAGTGTTTACCTCGAGTCCTATCCTCCAGGATATGTTCTACCCAAGTTCGACCTATTTGACGGCAGTTCCGATCCTATCGAGCATTTAGCCAAATGAAATTTCAGACACAATGCGTTGATACCGTCCAAAATCCCAAGCTTCTTATGAGACAATTCCGGAGTTCCCTCACCAAGGTTGCTTTCACTTTGTTTAGTAGATTAGAACCACTCGTCTCTCCCCTTCCTTTAGGAAGTACTACCCTGCTGTGCTCGTAATCAGCTGAAACCATTAATTTTTTGAATTAAGGCTTTCGCAGCCATACTTTTCAACAAACTGGGCGCTTTGCCTTCGTCGCCCATTCTGCGTAGGCGGTGGATCGAAGGAGATTATTAATCATAGCACAGGGTCCCGGGACCTAGCGGATGGTCTTGTTCCTCTTCCTATGACTAATACGCCGATGTAGACTATATCCATAGCCTTTCATATTACGGTTGTGTTCTTAACTAATTTTTGTGAAACTCGTTTAGGCGAATCGATCAATAGAAGGGTTTATACACCTACCTTTGATTTTTTAAGTGTTGATTGTATTCCTGGAAAAGCTAAACAGAAAGAGTGACTTCCGGCGGTCTGACGATTGATTGCATTTGGTTCAATTTCTCTTGCTTGAGAGGGCAAGGGCAGGAAATAGAGTATGGAGTTAGGGGCTTGCTTAATGGCTTTCCCTCCGGCTTCAATGCTCAAGCATTGATTTTGGATTGGATTATGTTCTAGTGTTTGAATCATTTCCGTACTCTTTCTATTCTTCTTTCTATTGATCTATTTGTTTTGCTAGCATCCGGTATCAGTAAGATTGATTAGTATGTGGATTACGTGGCTCGCTCTTTGAGTTCTTGGTCTGAACGTGAACGAGCTCTTGGTGTCGTAATCCCTACTCGCTTTCGTTGTATTAGCTACAGCCACCGAAACACTCTTCCGTCAACATAGCTATTCTCTTTTTTTTTTGGTCTTTTTTCAAAGCCTTATTCTTCCTTCTCGTATGTATTTTCAACCGAAACACCAACTGGAACCACAAATTTCATTGCCTTTCAGAGCCTTCCATTCTTAAGCCAGCCAGTCCAGTCAATAAAGGTAGGAAACCGGACCTGGATCACTAAAAAAAGGAAATGTTAATTGGCCCTCCAAAGGCCATAGCCCCGTTTCGTCCACTTAAAGTTTTGAGTTCAAAGAAGACGCTTCCAACTACTTAGGGGAACCTACTCTTCTTCGGTTTCAGAATCGGTTGATGAACAAGATGAATCTATTGCCTCCACTTCAATACATTACAAAGAAGTTAGTCGCTAGTTCAAATAGGCACCCCCCAGCCGGCAATCATATTAAGAGTAGGAGCTCGTTCATCAACCTGTGAGCGGAAAAAGTTCAGAAACTGTACAAGAACGAGCCAAAAACCTGACCTCTGTACCTATTCCCTTAAACAGACAGGCACAACAGTTGGTATTGGCTTATTCCCGCACCTGTACGATTGATTGCTTCCTTCGGGGTCTAGCTTTCCCGTTCGATTGACGGCTGGCGAACAATATTATTGTTTTTTATTTGCCTCTGCCTCCTTCCCCTTCGAAACTCGTCTAGCTATCGAAATATCAAGCCAAGCCTTACCGAACGTCCCCGTCAGCTGGGCTCTTGTCTTAGCCATCTCCTCTGGCCCGGAAAGCCATCTCTACCTCCTTTGTTTCTTCTCCTCTTCTACCCAAAAGGAATAGACATCGAAATTGGAATATGCTTTAAGGATGAAGGCTTTCCTTGCTTCCCGTTCCGCTTCCCTCCGCTCCTCTTCTTTCAAGGACTTGCTTTAAGGTTTAAGGATTGAGGCTTTCGGTCTCCTCGGTCACAGGTCTATTGTATGTAGTGAACAGGGCCCAGCGAAAGCAAGCTATTTTATAACGTCGAGCTAGTGGCATAGATTCATCTTATAGGACGAGGTCAAATGGCACAAGTGAGCTTATTAAAGCACGAACCCTAGAGGAAGATCAAGGGGTAAGATCCCCAGAAGAGGAGGGTGAGACAAATCCGGTCTTTGTCTTTGCAAGGGAATAAGCGGTCTTATATGGATGCCCAGAATTGGATTGATGCCCTAAGATAAGGCACAGCCAAAGCACAACAGACTCCTTCCTCTATCCATTCCGATTGAATGGACATATTAAGATATAGGAATAAGAGCCGGGAATGCCAACCGCTAATAGATGTCCCTAAGACTTCTGCAGGCCAACGAGGAATAGAAGAAGCTGTTGTCGCCTTAAGAGTTCTTGATAGTAAAGCACCAGTCCTTAGGCCGCATGCTTGATTGCCTTTCTTACTTTCTGCCTTTCCTGATTACCTGATTGTTTTCCTGCTTTCCCGCTTCAATCGTGCAACTTTATCAAAGACCGGTTCCCTAAGGCAAAGAACTGATGCCACTTGTCCTGAACAGCTAACTGGTTTGTCTTTACCGATGCGCCCCTTTCTTGATTTAGGAGTTCGACACCCGGTTAAATATGTCTATCGCAGCAAATCCTTCTCACAGTCTATAGCCTTCGGCCTTGCTTTTCATAGCCTTATTTACCAGGAAAGATCAGATGGCATCTCTTAGCAAGAAGGTTTAGAATCCCTAGCTTGAAGGGGATGACTTTTTTTTTTAAATGAAGCAGGCCCTGGGAATACAGGTTTCACCTGAACCTACTGTCATACGAAAACAGTAGATCCTGGCTACCCACCCATACCCTTTAGCGTTTTATTATCAATTAAAAAGTAAATGAGGGGGACATTGGGCCTGACCTCCTATTACAAAATGTTCAGAAAAATTAAAAAGTTTGAAAAAAATTTATATGTAAAGCTGTCTTAGATTAGGGAGGCCTAGTTTGTCGAGTCTCAAACATCCTCTTGCGGAGATAGGAAGTTCAGCATATGAAAAGTATACTTTGTTGGCCTCCGTTTCCACACCTGTATTTGCCAAAGAATCTGCAAAGGGCGCTAAGCTCACAAGCGGATTCCAATCAAAGAGTTTTGCCGAGCCCCCAAGCTATATAGTGGTAGAGTATACTCCACGAGCCAACCGAAGATTAGGGCGGCTAGTAGCTTCGCTCGAAAGCAAGCCTACGAGTGGAATACAAAGATAGAACGAGCTTACCTTATTCTTTATATTAGAGAAAGGGGAAAGGGGAGGTAGTTACTTTAGGAAGAGAGATTAGGCAGTCGAAAGGAATGCACAGCACAGCCCAGTTAGAGTTGGGGTTGGGTTGGCAGAAGAAGATAGTGTGGAAGATGCGCGCGCGATACGAAAAAGGGCCAACTTAGCACGCTTTGCATTCCGCGGGAAAGCAGCAGAATCGACATAATCGAAATTTCGGAGTACAGTACAGAAGACCTTGGTTGGCTCATCCGCAGCGTGATCTCTTTCGGCCCAATATGCAGACAGATGCGGGGGGATGCGGGCGTTGCTATGCATTTGCTAGCACGAGCGGGAAAGCGTAGTCATCGATGGGCATGTTGAATAGGCGTTGAAGAGGCATAGTCAAAACAGGGTTCAGTCAGAGATGGAGGCAGCTACGGGACTAGATCCCATTTCTCCAGTGACCGGTGCTTACCAACCAGGTCTATCCCCTACTTACTTAAAGCATCCCTTTGTTCGATTTCAGATTTGCATATCAAGACCGAGTGGGAAAGGCACTACCTACTTTCAGGTGGGGGTACAGCCAATTCAAGATCCTTCTATAGTTGCTGATCGAGATGAATATGCTTCTTGCACCCGGATTTAGATCCATGGGCTCGAAGTCAGGCCGAACTGGAAGATTGAACGCGGGCTGCTTGAGTTACCTCCAGAACACAAAGTACTAGAGATAGGAAGTCAGTTCCGTAAGTCAAGTGAAAGCTGGTTGCGAGTAGGTTCTTTTCCTAGTATCCTCGGAAAGCCAAAAAAAGAACAGCCGGCACTTTCTCCTTCGGACCCTGCTGCTTCCGAAACTATGGGCGTGAGTCTGTAGATGAGCACGGTAGCGGGAGTTAATTAGAGAATCCAGTCATTGCGCACTTAAAATAGATAACCCATAAAGAGTCAGAGATTGCGAGATCGGGCCACGAGCCAACTCCCTTTGATCAATGAATAAGGGGCGAAGCGTAGACTTTAGAATCAATATCAGAAGAGAGATCCCACGTCCGACCAACCAGAAACAAACACTACCAGTTCAGCAACTGCCCAGCCAACAGTTGAGCCCTTTCTAAGTATGCTCAAAGACAATAGCAACTCACGCCGCGGAAAAGCGACCATAACGGGACTGGGTCGATACTCAAATCACAGGCGCTTGGGAACTCACAGGGAGGTCGGAACAGAGGCGCCGTTAAAGAGTGACAGCGATAGAGGCTCCGAAGGGTCCGAAGGGGGCTTAACGCCCTTGCTCATCATTAATCTTAGTGAGTTGGCTCCTCTTCCTTGAGATGAAACCCCGTCCTTGCTGAGTCTTATTGTGAGGATAAGCCAGAGCGAGCGAGGAATAAAAACCTGAGCATCAAAGAGAGGAACTAGCAAACCAGGATAGGCAACTAAAGAAAGAGCGAACTAACTAAGCTAGTACCATTGCAAGGGCACTAAGGCCTGCTAGAGTAGAGCCCTTTTAAGGCAAGGTAAGCTGAATCGATGCCATCTCTTGCTAACTTTGCATTCTATTCCTCTTTCCCCATGTCAGTTGCTTCTCAACTCTTCCAGTCGAGTCACTTCGTACCTTCTAGAAGGCCATTTCAATCGTGCAACTTTCAGGTTCGGAGATACTCGACTAAGAGGTAAGAGCGTAGTTTACTTTGACTTTGCGAAAGATTTATTGAAATTGTAAGTTATAGCGTAGTTGGATTTAAAAAAAAAAAGTTTTTGTTTGACTAAAAACACGGGCTTTTCTAAAAGTTGCACTATATTAAAGAAAAGTAAGTTATGCCAAAAAGACCGGTGTTTCCTAAACTCTTCCAGCAATGGATAACCAGCTTTGGGGAAGACCTGCTCTATTTTTCGCTTCCCTTTCGGCCCCGGGTCTGGTCTGGGATCGCTCCCATCTACCTTTCCTCCAACAGCTAAATCGATGGCACTTGGTTTGGGATCTGGATTCTTTAGAGGAAGGGATGGTGATAGATATTTCTTTTAGAACCTCTTCTTTCAAATCGCATCTCTCAAGCAAGTGAAAAGGCCTAAAGAAGGTGGGAAAGCAAGGTCTTCAAGGAAGAAGAAGTAATAAAGCAGCAAATCTTTCCTCCTCATCTGATCTGAGGGGGAAGGAGGTTCTCTAGAAGATGGCATCGAATGCGACGCTGTTCGGGATTAACCTGATTGACCTGCCCATTTTGAAAGAATAAGGGCTTGTTAGCATAGGCTGCACATGAACTAGAAGGGCTTTCTGTTCAACGATGGGGCCGGTCGTCAGCACTCAGAGCAGAGGTTTAGAATCGAGAAAAGGGATTTGTCCTAGGATAAACCCTTTCCGCTTTTACAGGTACTGAAACTTTTGCCAATGCATCTGCGGCCCCGCTTCTAAGCGAGTCAATCCCAGTTCGGAATAACCTCGGCATATCCAGTGTTAGCGACGAAGGAAAGGATGCCAGTTGAGTTGCTATTGAATCCGCCCTGAACACTTTCCTTAAAGCGTCCTTGCTTGATTAGGGATTAGGCTTAGGGAAGGAAGAAGAAAGAGAAGATGCGCAGAAAAAGCTGCTTGAGAGTTGGGAGTTAGGAGGAATGCTTAAAGAAATGCCATTAGTTTAGTATAGTAGTGGAGGCTTAGCCTTTCACTAATAGACAGAAGTAACATAGTTGCTCTACTTTGAGCAGGCAATATTCTTTTCGGGCTAAGTCCGCATAGAGTACAACAGCCGATTCCATAGGCATTCTGGCTTGATGAATCCTAGCCTTTAGCTTCTTTCTTTGTCAGTGCAGTGCCATATCAAGAAGGGAATAATCCCAGTCAATCAGCAGCTTATTCGATTCCTATTCTTATAGGATGCATTAACCCTCCTCGGACATTAACCCTTAGGGCAAGAAGTTCCTTAACAACCGATTCCTATTCTTTATATGTCATGTCACTTCCTCGTCCATTAACAAGGCAAGAGCAAGACAGTCAGAAAGGCAAGTCTGATCTTAGATTCTCGGACATAGCATCGTATATAAGAGAAAGGCTGCTCTTAGAAGAGCTAGTTTCCCACAAGCTAAGCAAGGAAGGGAATGAAGATGGCATAGAATGCCCTGTTAGCAAGAAGGAAAGGAGTTGGCTTACCGCATCTACCTTCTCATCGCGGGATAAGGGCTGGGGCGTTAACTAAGTACTAAAGCTGCTGGAGCGGCTGCCTTCGTTGATTCCCCACGAAGGAATCGGAATATCGCTACTTCCCCTTACTGTCCTAAGCGGGGGAGAAGGATGAAAAACCTTGTGTGAAGAAAAGGCTGTCAAAGTCAAAGTCGTTGACCATAAATCTGGTCTTCGAGAAGGAGCTGCTAAGGAAGAGAATACAGAGGAATTCGATCTTTTGGTGGGTATCGTATAGTGGATTCCGGCTGCTTTTAGTCAGAAACACCTCGAAGGATGAAAAAGGAGTTGCTTGTACTTTTCTTTTTTTGTCGAGATTGGTGTTCAGTCCGCCGAAAAAAGGTCGAACAAATTTCGTATAGAAAGAAAGATGTGTCGGGTTTGGATCGAAATAGAATCCCTGAAAACTGGGGCTGGAATATGTTACTTGTTCTGCTTCGATAGAGGCACTGTAAGTGGAATAACAATCATTCGGCCGATTGCTCTTATCCTTCCAAAGCTTCAGATGGCACAGCTACCGCACTACGTTCCGTTGATTGATGGGAGTATTGAACAACCAGCACAAGAAACAGTAAAGAAGCTCAGCTGCCAGAGTAGAGTGGATCGTATCCCGTATTTACCAGCGAAAAAATGGGAGAGTCATCCGTCTAAGGAGAAAGCGGGGACGCCGAGATATTCTATGACCAAAGGTCTTGTCACGAGCTGGGCTCGAACCAGCGCTTTCCAGATCCATGGTCTGGATTTCAACCTTTCTGATCGTTACTTTGGTTACCCGGTTCGTCTCTTACTCGATAGAGCGTGAAGACTACATCCGGGGTTGACGAAAGTAAACTTATGTTATAGATCCCCCCCTGTGACCTTTCCCAATCGTTGACCGTGACAGTCAATTCGATGGCAACCTCTTGCCTCGAATGCAAGGGCCTTTTTGAAAGCTCCTCCAAAACTTCATTAATTTTGAAGCGTTTTGCTGGAGGAGCCGTCTCCAGGTGCAGATCCTCATAAATCCTAGTCAGAACGTTGGAGCCCGTAGCCCTACTACTCAGAGGGCGCAGAACCTGTTTGATTCTTTCTTTTAAGAAATCAATACTGGGTTCTTCCGGTCCCATGATTTCGGGGGCGTTTGGGGGGTTTGCTTGGTTTATTTCTTCACCCTCCTCGGGTTCTGCCAGCACATCCAAGTCGAAGGAAGTCCATCCTTCGCCCCTACTGCTACCCCCAACGTTGTTCCTCTCCCCCATGGGGCTTCCCCCCCTTACTGGGTTGGATCCGCTAGAGGATCCTGGTCCCTCCATCCAGAAAGATATAAAGTCTTCGCTCTCGATAAACAGAGCTACTACTACATAAAAAAAACCAACACCCGCACAGCAGGCGAGCCGACTAAAGAGGAAGTGGATCGCCTTGCTGAAAATTGTCCATTTGACTTTCAACCAGACTAAATTGAAATCCCAGTTGAAAAGCCAAAACAAACAATAGATCACCCCGAGAAAGGTCAAAAGGATTAGGAACGAATAGAGAAATGGATGGAATTTTTGAATTCGAATTCGATCACAGAATGCCACTAGACAGAATTTCTCAATATGAGAGAGCCATTCCAAGTAGTATAGATCCCGAATTACTCAAATCCTTCTTAGAAAAAGGTGGCTTAACTAACGAGAGAAAGATGGAACCAGATGCTTCTTTAAAAGAAAGCGCTTTGCCTTTCCTATGATGCAAGGTCAGACTGGAGGGGGAGGGGGGGGTCCTAGGTTTTTGTGAAAGGGATGCTCTTATCATGCATGTTATTGCTGATATGATAAGAAAAACCGAATTCCTCTATTTTATTTGATGTCGATTCATCCACACTTCCATTCCTTGTAGAGGAAAGCTAAATGCTTGCTGGCTGGGAGCTGTATGAGCGGTAACGTCCACGTACGGCTCCGTGAGAAGGTGGGCGGAAATAGCCGCCCTCCTTGTTGTACCTCACTCCCGTCTTCAATGGGGTCTGCTCTTTTTTTTTTGGGAGAGTATGCCAATATGATCTTAATGAGGTGCGGGGCTTTGCATCTGACATTCGTTGGGCTTCCCTCTGCGGGAGCCAGCGTCCCGGCGTTTTTGTGCAATAAACTCCTCCGGCCGAAGACTAGTGATAGGTGGTCCCGCGGAGCTTTCGGAGAAGGGTAGCCTAGTGTGTAAGCACAGCAATGAACCGCGGCGAACCCTCAGACGACCCATCTAAGATTAGGGGGGAGATCCTTAGTAGTGGTGACCCTTTGACTCTTCCACGGACTTATACATGTACCGAATGCTCATACGGGAAAGTGAACTCCTGGGTCTGGAACCAGGGGGGTTGCTCCGAGAAATCCTTTCTTTCTCGTCCACTCCAGGGGGTGCGGACACACCTGCGCGGATTACAGGTGACGGTTACAAGAATGGCGGGGAAGTGAAGAGTACCCGACGGCATTCAGGGATGAATGTAGACCCATCGGGCAGGGATAATCATTCCGGTCCTGGGAGAGGTGGCGACACCAGTCTGAGCTGAGGGAAGCCCTATGAGTCACTGAAACGACCGCAGGAGGCGCACCCTAAGCCCAGCTTCTCGGAGCTGCTATTGCGAAATACCGCTTACCCTTAATACTATAAGCAACAGGGGGGCTGGGCTGCTCGCCTTCATAGAAAGGCGACCGGGCCTAGATTAGATGTTCGCCTTTTTTTAGAATAGAAGGAGAAGGTAAAGGAAGGGGGGTTTGGAGATTCTTGAAAGAATGCATGGCTTCTTCCTATTCCGCTTCAACACAGAAGAAGATTGTTACAAGGTGCTGGAAGGAGGGCCGTGGCTTATAGAAGGAAGAGTGATGATTTTGAGAAAGTTGCAAAGGGGGATGGATGCGCGCAAAGACCTTTTGGAGATGGTTCCTCTTTGGGGTAGTTTTACTCAGCTGGGACTTCACCTGTGGTCTCAAAGGATGATCAGTCGGATAGCGAGTACCATTGGGAAGCCGTTATATATTTATCAACCTACGACAAGTAAATCAAGGCTCGCCTATACGCGGGTTTGTATTGAAGTGAATCCTCACAACTAGTTGTGTGTGGATTGAATCGGGCAATGGTGGCATGGAAGAACAGGTGGTTGAGAATGGGTGCCCATGGTGTGCTCTAACTGCAAGGCAGTTGGTCATAGGGTCGAAGCTTGCCCTGTTCAGGAGCTGAAAGTTACTACAATGTGGGTGGAGAGACAGAAGGTGCTTGTGGTAATTCCAAAGAGACTGGGGAAAATGCTGAAGCTTGCCATGACAAGGAAACTGATCAAGAGAATGAAGGGGGAGCAGCTGAGGAGGAAAAAAGAAATCTGGGCGGGAATTACATAAAAATTAAGTAACTGCAAACTTATTTGCAGTGCTCGGGGATGACCAGGACGAGGGCCGAGATATAGATTTTTTGATTCCAAATGCAGATCAAGGTAGCAGCCAGGAGACTCCACCAAGTGTTCGACAGGTTGCTCCTGTGAGCAGTAACAAGAAAAAAGGAAAAAAGATTGTGAGGTCTGTTGAGAATAGCAGTCAAAAGTCTTTGGCTAAACTAGTGATGGAAAAATGCTTTATGAAGATAACTCCTACAAGACCAATGTTACTGGAGCGGAAATTTCTGAGGGGACGTCAATGTCTCCTACTATTGTAGCTGATGGAAATGCTGACGGAAAGGCTTCGGCTGATAGGATCTTTGTTGAAGATTCAGGGGGACATGAAGATCTACCAACCGAGATTGCTGTGCCTAATGAAGAATGGGAGAACCTCCTGCAGCAAGATAAAAAGAGGAGTGGTGAGGAAAGCAAGAAGAAAGGTAAGACCTGAAGCAAAACTGAAAGCATTCGGACAAGAGCCATGATGGAGTCCCTTGGTAGAAAGGGGAGTAATTCTACCAACCTTCCGGATTCTCAATGAAGTGCGTTATCTGGAATGTCCGTGGAATGAATAAAAGAAGTAGACAGAGGGTAATAAGATCTCTTATCAGATCTCAGAAAGTGGACTTGGTGGGTTTTGTTGAAACAAAAGTCAAGGAAAACAAGTGTTGTAGGGTTGCTAAGAAATTCTGGAAGGATTGTAGCTATCTTTTCAATTATAGTAGCAGCCCGAGAGGTAGAGTTTGGCTGCTTTGGGATCCCCATATCTGGAATGTATCTAAAGTCCTGGAATCCGAAGAGATGTTAACTTGTTTTTTTAGCCAACAATTGGGATGGATGTGAATCTTTCTGTGGTGTATGGATCTAATAGTGCATCTGTCAGGAAGGAATTGTGGAGGGAGCTCATGAGAATCAGTCAAGTTGTACAAGGCCCCTGGTTAGTGGCGGGTGATTTCAACACTGTGAAAGAGGTATATAAAAATATGGTGGGAGAGACCTCTATGTTCCTCAGCTTAAATCATTCAATGATTGTTTACAATTCTGTCATCTATTTGACATGAGGGCTACAGGACTTGGTCTTGGAGCAAGAAAAGTGTTGAGTCCAGGCGCATTATGGTACGACTGAGACTGAGTTGGAAAGGAGCAAGTGGTTGGATTGGCCTGACTCTTCAAGACCAAAGAGACTCGGCTTCCTCTTCATCAAGTCACGAAAAAAGACCCTTAGTTAGCTGCACCGAAACAAGAGTAGGGCCAAGCAAGGCCTAGGATCCATCTCTCTTCTAGTCTAGCTTCCGCTTACACTGATGCTTCCACTCCCATATGGGCAAGAGCTCCTTCTCTTTTTGCCAAAGACTCGCCTTTCTTCTTTTGGGATATGAAGACTTAAGCATTCGGACTGAGATGAATAGCCCATCCTATAGTGAGCTGCTGAAAGACGTGCAGTTAGCCAACGCGAGTCATCAGTATGCAGGGAATAGGGTAGGTTAGCATATATAAAGTGAGATTGAAGCAAGAAGATCTCTTCCTTCCCCTTCCTATGCAAGCCTTCTTAGCTAATGGAGACAGAACGGAGTCATTGGCTTTCCCTATAGAGCGATAGACAGAACCAAGGCGAATCTCTCTGTTAGGCATGATGACAGTCTACGTCATGTTGACTTTTGCTGGAAAGCATCCACTCGGCCTGATTCCCCAGTCTAGACCGCTACCACTGATGGCAGACTAATCCCTCAATATGAAAACAATCAAGAAGCGAGGACAGAGTCTTTGATCTCTGTTTTCGAACCCGAGACCTTTTGCTCAACCGTGAAAGGAGAGATCTCTTTGACCATTCCCAAGATAAATACCAATCTATCATCCCATTTTTTCAAGACATAGTCTGGTTCACCAAAGAGCCTTATCCTAAGTCACTGCCTCGTCAACCTGACTTCCATCTCCTGACATCGGTACTTGTTTTCTGGTCCAGGAAAAGCAGACAGGGTAGTTCAACCAGAGCTTTCAGGCAAGCAAGTACGGTCAACAATGATCTCGGTGAGAATAGTCAGAGCATTGGGGTAAGCAGCAGTGAGTAGCTATCGCAGTCAACTAGCATAGGCGAAAGACAAAGAAGTTGGAAGTGGATCAGTAGTTTGGTAGCCCGAACAGTTGGGAAGGCATCCACTATCAACGAGGAGAAGAGGTCTCATGTCACTGCTCACTCTTGAATTGGTTCACTGGTTCCTTGAAAGAAGTGAACTAGTTTGCCTTCGACGGACCCAAAACATGTCAAAGACCACACTTGCCAATAGATTCTGTCGGAGCAAAACGAAGAGGTCGAACGAGATGAGCTGACCGAGCAGCCAAAACCATCCAACGGGTTCCGGAATCGGAGCTGTAGTAGGAGCTTGAGTAGAAGGAGTCAAAGGAGCAGGTCTTGCTTTATAGAGTAGGGGCCTTAATTTCTTCCCATATATGAGATATTCCCGTACCAGTGGTCTTGCCTTTGCGTCTTTCCCGTACCCGTTTGATGAATTTTCTTTTTTTTTTGGAGGTACCAGTTTCCATTTCAATGCTCGCCTATTCCGCGTCATCTTTGTCGATTGCAGTTTTTTTTGGTTTCGTATGCCGGTTGTGCCTAGCTGACAGGCAGGTATGAGACGAAAGTAGAGGTACGGGACGGGGAATCAAGGTATAGGTGCGGGTGAAAGTCAAATACGAACGAATGGGCTTTCAAGTATGAAAGTCGAGGGGCAAGAGTCGCTCGGTCATCGGTGAAGAAAGCGATGGGCGGTCAAGTCGAAGGTCCAGAGTCAACTCACGTGGCAAGCTCCTTCCTAATAAGGTTACTACATCAGCACCAGCAGCTGACTGGCCTTTGCCTGACAGACAAGAGGAGATGCCGCTTCCTTTTTAGCCTATTAGGCTATTTATGAAAAGCTTGCTTGCTTGTCTTCCCACCTGTTGACTATATATTGCCTTCTGCCGATGGCAACTTCAGTAGATTGTTACACTCGTGCTTGGGAAAAGACCGACCTATGAAAATTTCCATCTTTCCTTGAGGAAGCGAAGACCCCAACTAGGCTTGTTGATGATACTTTTTATGGTAAAAAATACCTTTATAGCAAACTCTATATAAAGGAAAGCAAACCATATATAGCTTATTCAAAGAATAGTAAACAATTACTTATGTTATCACCCAACACTTGCTCGGACCACTTTCCTCTGCTCATCTCCATTGAAGAGAGTTTTCCTAGACATCCCAGCCCTTTCCTTCTGGCAATGTGGACTTTGCATGACAGCTTTATGGATGTGGTGAAAGAATCCTTGAGTGAATCTTGTCTTATCCTCTTTCATTTCATCTTTTTCAAAAAGCGGAAATGAAAGGCATTCTCCGGCCATGGAATAGGGAGGTTTTTGGTGACTTGTTTCAGAACATCAGGCGAGCTGAGGATGAGGTTCTGAAATCTCAAGTTGGGCTAGAACTATCTTGGACTTCTGACAAAAAGACTGCCCTTGACTTAGCAAATCAGAACCTAGATAAAGCTTTTCTTCAAGAATCAATCTTCGCAGAAATTCTCGTGTTAAGTGGCTAAAAGAGGGCTTTCAAATAAACCATTTTTCCATGCTTCCACTAAAGAACGAAAGAGGAAAAATACTCTTCGTGGGATCTTCAACTCCCAAGGGTCTTGGATCGAGAACCCTGTGGACATGGGGAAGGAAGCTGAAAATTTCTTTAAACACTTGCTCTCCACTGAAGGTTCAATCTTTTTTGAAAGTATCCTCAATGTCATCCCCAACTTAGTCACTGCTTCGGACAAGACTATGCTTAACCGAATTCCATCTTTGGAGGAAAGAAAAGAAAGAGTCTTCCAGATGTCCCCTGACAGTACGCCTGGACCTGACGGGTACGAAGGTAGCTTTTATCAGTCGTGTTGGGAGATTATTCAGGAGGACCTCGTCCCTGCTGTGCAGTTCTTTTTCCGTGAAGGTTCGGTTCCGAAATCGATTAATGAAACCTGGATTGCTTTTATTCCCAAAGTTTTTCACCCTACCTCCTTTCATCATTTTCGTCCTATTAGTCTTTGTTATTTCTTATATAAGAAAAGATCCTGACGAAAATTATTGCTAATCGCCTGGCTTTGCTTCTGCCTAAATTTATATCTGAGGAACAAGGCGCCTTTCTTCAAGGAAGGCAAATTCTGGACGGAGTCCTAATAGCAAACGAGTGCATTGACTCAAGAATTAGAAAGGCGGGGGGAGGGGCTGGGAAGGAAGGGGGGACCTTTCTTTTTGCTTCGCGCCAGATGAGATGATGATTAGTGGGTCAGGTCCAGTTGCTCTTTATCACAATCACTAAAGGGGCGGGCTGGCTGGGCTGCCTTTTCAATCAATCTCCGGCCGCTCAGTGCCGCTATTGGTGCAAGTTGTAAGGAGTCTTGGTCTCGAGTCGAGCTGGGGCGTCATTTCATTCTCGTAACGGGAGTGAGTGCACCGCAAGACCAGACAAGTTGCTCCCTCGTCTCGCAGCGGCGGCATCTGTCTTTTAAGTTAAGTCATTTCCTAAGACGGCTCCTCTTATTCTACGATAATCCAAGCTGCAGCTCCACGAGTCTGCTCGGAACCAGTCGATTCCTGAGCCATTCTCCCCTCTCGGTTGGCCTTTGCCAGCCACTAGAGCAAGTAAGAGAACCTACAGTGAATGAACTTAAAGAACCGCAGATTTTTACCGGATTGTACACCTTTGTGTCTGGCTATGTATATGGATGTGCATAAAATAAAGAAGGGACGGGACATCTCTTTCCTTTTTTTGGGGGGGAAGAGAGAGGGAAGAAGCTGCAGCGGCACCTCACGAACTTCTTACTGGGGCAGCACCATCCTATAGGCATTTTTGCGAGTGTTTGGATGCACGTGTTTTGTTCATATTCCTGCGCAGTTAAGAGAGAAATTGTCCCCAAGGCAACCACTTGTGTCTTTCTTGGATATGCCCAGTCCGGGTATAGATGCTATGACGTGAAATCCAAGAGACTCGATGTATCCTTGAATGTTCTCTTTAATGAGGTCGCCTCATATTTTCCTTAACCTAATTAATCAGCCCCGGGGGAGAATGGTGATGGAGATGTATTGCGGCCTTCTCCTGTTCATCAACTCGAACCTCATTCTTCTGCAGTTGATGTTACGGATCAGCCTCACTCTTCAGGCCAGCAGCTTTGCCCAGCATCTTCTGCCGATTGTCAGCCTGTTCAGCTGACCCCAGAGGATTCCAGCACAGCATGTTTATTCTCGGCGGCGATCACCGTCGCCAATAATGGCATAGTAGCAAAGCTTCGTCGTGCCATACACCCTCTCAGCAGCTATCCACACAAGCATATGATGTGTAAGTGTGAATAGAGGCCAAGAACTAAAAAATCCGAGGGGTTGACCCTTCGTAAACGTCACAACCGATGACCTATAGCCTTGATTATCTAAACTATATGGTAATTGAAAGACTACAGAACAAAGTATGAACGTCCAGGAAGTTGCAAAGGGATTTCCGAACAACCCTGCAATCATACAGGACGTCAGGATAACAGGTAAGGAATCGGTAGCAGCCTTGAGATCAAAAGATCATCATTTTATCTTTCCTCTAAAATACTGCAACGGTTGGGTCTGGTTATAGGTACCATCCATTCAAGACCTTGCCAAAACCGTCATGGCCCAATCATGTATAGGCCGTACCAAGCCAATAGCGAATAACAAACTCTTCCCTGCTCCCTCGACCTTAATTAACTCCCATCCTGCCAGCGCATTGTATCTAACCACACTGTGGCAAATCGATACAAGTAGCTAAAGATCTCGCATCCGACATCTCCGGCCGAACGGTTAGGCAACACTACGGCGCCTGGGTAAAAATCCCGTTTACCAAACAAGATGTCGAGAGGCGAACTCTTCCATTCCCCTCCAGCAGCTAAAGTGATAGCGGCTGTAGCATCCGTGTGGAAGAGGGTAAGCTTTCGGCAACACCTTTTTCATCTTTAAAAGGATGAATACTTGTGTTGGGTCCTGCAGACCAGGATGGCCTCAGATCAAAACCTAAATGTGCCAGGGGTTGATCATAGAAGGCAGGGCAATAACGATGAAGGAATTTGAGCGCTGATGTAGCTAACAGCCACCTTCATAGTCGATTCATTAGGGTCGTCACCTTCTACCCAATGGAAGTATCCACCGTTTTCTTTGTCTGTTAAGCCTCACAGCGTTGGGACTTCCTAAAGAACAATCGCAGTTTATCAACCACTCACAAGACCACCGAGATCTTCGACTTAGCTCCCAAAGGTCATCCACCCGGCCCTTCCCCAACCTATACAAGGGGAGCGGAAGATAACGAAAGGGAGACAAAGTCCTAACTAAATCATAACACAAGAACCTCCGTCTACATCATAACACAAGCTACCCATTCCATCCATCATCTCAGTCGAGTCGATCCGATTCGTTCTTATCTATAGATAACGCAAGAGAGAACTTATGACCTCGCGGATGGAGAGGGATTCGAACCCCCGGTATTCCTATCAATACTTCGGTTTTCAAGACCGACTCTTTCAACCGCTCAGACATCCATCCCTTCGCGCTTCGCCCGCCCTATCTATCCGCGCGCTGGCAGGTAGGGGCAACTCTATGTGATTCGCTACGCTTGCTTGCGCCCCACCCCGTAAGCGGACTCTATTGCCTGCCGGTTAGCGACACTTTTCCGGTAGTACGAATCGCTACGCTTCGCTTGTTTCTATATGATAATATGCACCGTCGGTTGCTGCGCTCCCTGCGGGTAATAGCAAGAGAGTGAAGAACGAATGATCCTCCAAACAAAAAGAGTGATTGAGTCCGACTCAAGCGAGTGAGTGAAAGGCGTGGCAAGAGAGCGAGTTCGACTCGCGAACGATCCGCAAGTGAAGGACCGATCCTTTTGCGCCAGTACTGTTGCGAGACTGGTACTTGGCGGCTCACGAGCAACATATAGACTAAGGTTGCCCATCACTCCCTCGCTCCTTTTTGAAGGCCCTTTCTATTCTCTTTCTAGTATGGTTCCTCCATAATCACACTGAACGCCCAGCTTCGCAGAGCAGCTCTCTCCCCAGCCCACAGCAACGTGTGGAATCTGGATCGTTTTATCTAGCACAATTTCTTTTAGATATAAAGGATCAAGTCATAACCTACGCCTTCTACTAGTATACTACTATGGAGAGAAAATGCTCTATTTCAGAGATTGGACTCTCTTACTGTGATTAGCCCCTACTAGTAAGAAGCTGTTCCCGAGCCAGGTTCCCTTTTGGGCTAAAAAGTCCCTTGAGCCGTGGAATCCCTTTTGTCTTGATTTAGGGGAATAGGCGCATTGATTAGGTTACGTGGTTCGAGCAATCTGCAGGAAGTTTCTTTTTTCTTTATTTTAGTCTTTTACATTTTATATTAAAGTAAGACGGATAGGGCATATTTTACTAGGAAGCAAGCAAAGCTAGTCCCTCCATACCAGCTAGCAGTCTCGTTTAGGGAGTCCCCTTCTTTACTGAGTAGGGTTCCCGGGTGCCTATGCGATTATTAAGGCAGGGTGCTACTGTACCAGTAGTGGAGTGGCTTGAATCAAATCGTTTGTCTAGAGAGGGTGTAGCGATAACCAAAGCTGACTGTACTATAAACTCAAGATGCTGTATAGGCAACTGGCCTTAGAGTAGTGTATCGAACTACAGGACAGGAGCGACCCATAATCATTGACGAAGAGGAAGGCTTGGAAAGGGATCAAACATATTGAGGAGAAGCTTTCACAAAGGCCAATAGCCGATAGCTGATGTCACTAGCCTGAACTTCTTTATCTACTTAAAAGCTGATGGGAGTACGGCTTTCTTCAAGGAAGTGTCCCCTATGATATTATATTAGTAAAGAGCCCTTGGATTCGCCTTTTTCCGTAAGCCTAGAAGCAAGGTGCAGTCAAGCCCTTTGAATCTTATCCATTGAAGAAGACAGACTTCAAGACTGAAACCTGCCCCTTTATTATTATTAGTAAGATAGGGTTCCAAACTTCGCCCTTCTATAATAGGGGAAAGTACAGACCCACGCCTAGGGATATACGAGCGCCATTCTTCAGATGGATCGCTGTTCGATAGTTATTGTAGCCGGGATAAGCAGGCACGAACTTCCGTATAGCGCCCTAGTTTTTTAGTACAAGTAGCTAAGGGGGCTAGGAGGTACGACTTGCGTCAAACTTGTGAAAGAATACTTGCTGCGCACCTGCTGAACAAGGCTCCTTGAAAGTCAAACGGAGATTACCAGTTCCGGAGGGACCAACCATTTTACTTCTAGGGGAGGGTCTAACATAGCGGAAGGCCACGGCTTTTGTGAGTGTTCAGCACAATACGGTACGGTATGCCACCAGCATAAATGAGGCGCACAAGAGCCACTGGCACGAGATAGATTTAATGCCAGCCTGGAAGTGATTCGCTAAGTCGGGTTTTCCAGCGGCCGCCTATTGTAGAATCGTCGATAACCTGGCTGCCACTATCATGTGTGTAAAGACTGACTGTATAGGTATACTGGAAACCGTTTGGCAAGTCAAGGGACCCTGAAATCCGCTCCTTAGCTATAACGTTCCAGAGTCATGCAGAACAGACACTAACCGTCCTCCAATTACTTTAATTGGACCTTCAAGGAACGAGTAGAGTACAAAAACGAAAGATCCGAGTAACCCTCCGAGCTAGGGATATTTAATAAAGGCCGTAGCAAGGAGACTTTAACAGACCAGTTAGAGTAAAGCCTCAACTTTCATAGAAGAGCTTCAGTAGGATAAAACAGCAATCCCAAGACTAGCTTTCCCGGACAATGTATATTGTGAAATGGTGGCGCTATAACAAATCCAGAGTACCTTAACTTGCGGTTGCCGCACAAAGCTGGTCACCTTAACCAGTCATACCCATTTATGGAGATTCAGGATCTGAAGCTCAAATTAAAGCCATGAAACAAGTAGCTACTCCTACTGCAATTGGGGGCTTCTTTTAAGCCAGCCCACCAAAGAATTCCACCTCGACTCCCCTCTACCAGAGAATCCATGAATTCCGGGCACCTGCAGTAGCAGCAGGGATGGGAAAGACAAATAACCAGCCAACTATGTATGCCTTAACTTCGTTCCTCTCATCTTCCTTATGGAATGGGCTCCTCCTTAGAATTAACGAGATCTAGAGTCTTGGATGAATCCTCTTGAAACGGGGTCGATCAACCCTAGAAGACTCGATGGCTTAACAGCCCAGTGAATAACCTGATTCAGAGAGATAACCCGGTCTTTAGACACTCGCCCTACTTCTAAAGATAGATAGAAAAGGTTGGGGAGTGCCAGATGCGGAAGCAGTTCCAGTCCCAGCTGCTGAGGTGGCGTAGTGACAGGCGGGAGCAATAACAAGAGAAGCAGCGGAAGATCCTGCAGTAGTATATTCGGTTGTTTGCGGTGGAATAGATTCAAGCGTCCGGGCCAGTAGATCCAGAGCAAATAGGCGTTGACTTAGTTGCTTTTGCAGTTGATTCTAATCCCGATGTTGATCCGACGCAACTTACCGGTGATAGTCGCAGCACCAGGAGCTTTCAAGGGAGGCAGACATGTATAGATAGTAGCTGATAGTGGCATACCTTCCGGATCGAGGGTCCCACCCGGTAAACACCATACAGGCGAAATACCAGCGGGGGGAGGAGGCTACTCTATCTCAAGCTCGACATGCTAAAGGCGTATGACAGACTAGAATGGGGCTTCCTGGAGAAAGTGCTCAGTCTCTATGGATTCAACCAGACATGGAGAAACTGGATCTGGCAATGTATATCCACTGCCCGTTTATCACTTCTAGTTAAAGAGTTAAGCCGAAGGGTAGCCAGCTCTCGAGGTCTGCGCCAAGGTGATCCCTTTTCCCTTACCTCTTCATATTGGCTGCTGAGGTGCTAGGCAGATCGATCCATGGAGAGGGCGCTGCTCGAAGAACAGCAAGAGCAGTAATCACTAGTGTTTCAAAGAAGTATGTGTCCTCTACGACTTCAAATTGACTCTTCGGTGTTTCAAGAACGGGAAGCGGTTTGAAGCAGGAAGCAGCTGTCTACGACTTTGAATTTTCATATAGTTTGAGTTTGTCTATAGTCTGTAGTGATACGGAACTGCTGTAAGAGCGGGTAGAGCAGTAGGAGCGGTAAGCAAAGAAAGCGGTTGTCGATGAAATTTTATTAAAATTCAAGCTGCGGTAGTCTACTTTGACTTTGAATTGAGGGATAGATGTGTAGGCTCGACCATCATTGGGAGAGGTAAGCAGGAGCTCTTACTCGACCAGCCCTTGATTTGATCCTAACTAGCCCCCTGTCCTTCCACTGACTTTCTTTTCTGGCTACCAACCTCCTTGAAGCAATGGACAACGTACTTGTCGGACTGCCTTTATTGAGACCCAACTTTACCACCCCGGATTCTTTACTCACTGGTAGGCGAAACCATGGATTTTGATCTTAGCTGCCAATTGCCCATTGGGCGGGACTCTGATAACTCGACTGATCCACCCCAAAGTCAGATTCGGGACACTACTTTCGACGTGCAGACCCTTCATCTGCAGATCTTGATATACCTGATCCTGATGCCACCGATGCCTTTCTACTCTGCAGCTCATGTCCTTCTGTACTGTTCTTTTTTTCTTGGCATTGTATTGATTTATTTCATGTAGGATTTGCAAGATGAGTAATGACACACTCGTCAGCCCTCTCTTCAAGTTCAGTGGCTGAACGCAAGTCTTGATCAACTCTTCCACTAACTAAAGATTCCGAGAGGTAGACATAGAAGGACAATGTTACGATTCTCTTTTTTCTGCCCAGATCCCGACTCTCTTTGTCTTTGCCGACCAAAGGAGTAAGCGCCACCAAAAACAAGCAAAAGAAAAGAAAGAGAGCTAGAGCGAAGGAGAGGGCCCGATCAGTCTTGATCTCACTTTCTTCACTAGCTTGGAATAATGAGCAACTGAGTCCAAGAAGGAAAAGTAGTTAAGCGCTTGGATTCCACTTTTTATTTATCTTGATCTGGATACTAAAGAACTAATGGCTTATGGATGGTAACGACGTTCTAGCTTCTTATGTCACTATTCAATCACTTTTCACCTCTCGCTTGCTTTGTTAACTCGCCTTTTTGTCTTAAAGTAATATTAAATGAACTTTTAGTCTGTCACCCTGATATCGGATATAGTACAGTTGACGGTTCACTACCGACTTAAACCCTAAGACCAAACTTGTGCTTAGGATATCTTTCTTTATAGTCACCTTCATATGTCAACTGTCACAGGAGAGGTAGCAGCGAGACTTGGACCTGGGACCTTGTGATACTCAACGAGTGTCTATACAGAGAAAGTCAAGTTTTTTCGATTTTTTATAAAGAAGCGGGACCACCAAACCCCTAAATCGTGGATTCTTGTGCCAGAGAGAGACTCCCCAACCTTAGCTTTTCCCTCCAATTCCTCTATCTTTTGTTTACTAACCATGGCCACGTGAAACACACCCTTTCGATTCGAAAATCATTCTTTGTCGCGAACATTCCTCTCTACAGATGCTTATGCTTCCCCAACTATTGACCCCTTGCCGAGTGCCGAGGAAAGGAAATCTGTCAAGCTAACCATTAGCGGCTGTCACTTGATTGTGGTACTGCCCCTGACTCGAAAAATCAGCAATGAGGAGGACAATGTACTTTTTTTTTTCATCAGCCTTTCTTTGTCCTGACGACGCGTCCCTACTATGACAGGGCATAAGCTAATTGGGAAACTGAGACATCCGTAGAATCTATGCTCCGTCATTACCTTACTCTCGAGTCAATATAGTAAGGCTAAAGACTCAAGCGGACTCCCCCTCCCTCTCATGTGAAATGCGAGTTGAATCCTTGGAGACCGGCCCTCGAAAGTAAGGACACTTTGGGCGGAAACGACTATCTTTCATGGCTTTCTCTTTCTCTAGAAAAGTAGGGGAATTTTCAGAAGATCGATCACATACGTGTGTTGATTTATTTTCATTCACATATTGTAACGTGATCTCAGATACGAAAACTTAGTCAAAGAAGATGGGCTTAGGTGGGACTCGAACCCAACAAATCTCACAACCGTTTTTAGAAGCCTACTGTGGTCTTTGATCCGGCATATGTTGGTTGCAGTCGAGGATATCCTTGCCAAAGTACGAATCCGGCAGGTCTCAGTCAGTATTGAGCCGTTAACCGCACCAAAGAACCGATTTGTGAGAGGCGCGATGAAATCCGCTTCCTCAGAGGAAAGAAGGCTACCACATGGCTGGGACAATAAAGAAAATAGAATACGACATGAGGTCTTGCCCTCGGGCTCGGAACTATGCGATCGTCTTCCTCTCTTTTTCTTCCTTACTCTTTCCCATATAAGCTGGACTTCCCTTTTTGCTGAAGTGACTGGTTAGACTATTTACGCCTTGAGTATTCAAGACTATGTGCACTTGCTTATGTGACGAGTGAGAGTTCTTAATTTCTGAAATTTCTTTTTGGGGCCTGGTATGGATTTGCTTACTCTACCTCTATAGATTGACAAAGCAGCCTAATAATGTCTTTCTTACCGTTCTGCCTTATATATTCTTCCAACCAAGCAAGTTTCTTTTCTTATTTATGTTATGGTGTGTGAAGAAAGAAGTGCTCATGTTATATAACTAACATTTTTTTCCTATTCAATACTCAATCGATGCATGTTGACATTTTTGTATAAAAATATGGTCTATGTGGAGAAAGAGATCTCACATGTCCTATCTGGGTTCTTGACTTTGTTTAGATAATGTGCCAGATTAGCTGTGACACAAGAGAAAGACTTTTTTATTGAAGAGAAAAAAAAAGGGTTGGCCTCTAGATCTTGACATCGAGCCTTATTTAGCTTTATCTTGAAATTAAATTTGTTATATCTGATCTCTCTCTTGGTCTTTCTCCTCGTTTATTGCCATGCCAGTTCATTTGACAAAGACGTGGAACCTCATATCTATCTCATTTGGATCTATATCCTATCCTTATATTTTCCTATTTATCTGGCTTGCTAATTGCTAACTCAACAGTGGAGTATACTCAGCCTTAAGTGTGTCTATGCTCTTGTACAACACATTCTGCTGAAGCAAGTAATTCGTCAAGATTGGTAGAAGTTTATAAAACAACGATAGATCCTTAACTTAAGAGGGGAGAGCATGTCATCGATTAATGCAGAACTCAGATAAGACTTCATCCTTCTTGCCGGATCGATATAACAAAGATGGTTTTTGATTTGTGTGTGGAAGGGGAAAAGATCAAGATTCACAGTACAGTAGGGTCGAGTGAATTATTGGAAAAAGCAACCCCAAAGATTTGGGACCAAAAGCGGTTAGCAGTGACCATTGAATAAGTCTATTCGGCTTGAGTTGGGTTAAAAGCACGGAATGTATTTGCACCGTCACCATCTTCGAAGAAAGTCTTTTCTACGGTAGCACCATGAATAGCGCATAGCGGAGCAGCGCCCAGGAGGCAAGCTACTCCTTTGAGCCATGAAGTGAGAGGCCACCGCAAGGCACTAGTTTTCTTTTTTTGGTCCTATGGTGGGGAGATAGAGCTCCGTGGGCGGGCTTATCCATTAAAGCTCATCTCCTGTTCCGGTCTAAGGCCCCGTCGGGATTCGGGACGAGTGGCCGCGCTCTAGCCCTAGCTAACGAGACAGCGCGCTACCTTGCACTAAGGCTTACTACGCGCTCTAGCCCTTAACGCGACTACCGCGCTATACTGCACTAGCAAGACAAGGCGCTCCTGCGAAGAAAACTGCACTTTGCTCACCACGACGTGGATTCGAACCACAGCTTCCCCTTATTTCGGATCGTGGTCTATCTGTCGTCCTCCTCATTATAGTCCTCCTAGAATCCAACGCATTTCGTCGGAATACATCCTGTCTTTTCACCTTTGTAGTCCTATGCATAGTAAGTACTATAGCCCCAATCATGGCTACTAATAAAATCAGACTAGGAAGCAAAAACCAGACGGAATAGTAGGTATAAAGT